TCTATAATGCCGACTACTAAGTAAAGACTTTCCCCTTCCCTTATTAAATAAAGTCAAGGAGCGAAGCCTGCTTGACCAACGGGAGAAGCCAACTCCGTTCCTCCAGCTTCGCTGAAGAAGCTAGGTTCCTCCGAAGCGAAGCTTAGCGAGCTGGCCGATCACTACATAAGCCGCTGGCAGAGAAAGCTCGAGGAGAAATATTCATTCGTTGCTAAGCCAAGGTCCCAGGTCTCCGAGTCAGCCCGCGCTTTTTCGAAGAATCCTGCACCCATGGGCATACGGCCTGGCAGGCCTTCCCTTTCCGCCGGAGCTTCATGGGTGTTGCCCCGTTCCCCAATCAGATATGATATTTGGATGTGAGCTATACTCCGCGAGGAGCCAAACGGGCGTATGGCCTTGCCATTGGACCTCTCTTCCCGTGTGACTAGAAATGTTCAGTGACAACCTCTCAATTGTCATTGCCTGGCCTCTCTTGCTACCGCGGTAGCACCTAGTGTGGTCAGCACCAATCGTGTTCGGGCAACGAAGCTTACACTCATTCACATTGGTTCATCCTGCTATGCCCCGGGCCTTTTGCTCTCCGTAAAAAAAGGTGGCCGGCCTTTCATCAAAGCCCAGGAATCCGCTGGACATCTCAGCGGCGGGATTTGATACCCGCATCTGATCGAAGTTTCATTTTATTAGTGCCCCCAGATAAAGGAGAGCTCTTTCTAGGTGGGTCGCTTCGCGCAAGACATTGCTTAGGACCAACGGGTCACACGACAGGTGCACGATCGACTTTGCACGCTCCATCCTTCGCCCTCAAACCCCGGAGAGCTTTGAGTTGCTTCGCCGTTTCGCCTATCGGCTTGGCAGGCAAGCTACCTTGATCCGTCTTCGGCTTCGATTTGTTATGCCCAGCAGCTCCAACAAGCCCTAAAGTATCTTGCCGCCTAAAACTCTGCCAAGAAAGCCCTGCTTTACCTTTGATCCTATGTGCCCAGAGAATGCTATGCGTTCTCCACTTTCGGACCTCGCAAAGAGAGAACGTGCTTTTTCCTCTCACTTTCTGTCTCATTCGCGGAGCGAAGAAAGCGGTAGGAACCCCAGCTACCGCTATCCTTGGGAAACCAAAAGAGCTAGCGAAGGCAAGGGATGCAGTCTCTCTCTTGGCCTTTGGAGAGGAGAAGGCAGAGAAGAAGACGTCCTTCACTAAAGTTTTTGTGCTTCCTGCGCCCTTACTAGCAAAGGCGCTCTTATACGAAGACAAAGGAGGCATTCCGGTAGGAAGGCCGACCACTACATAAGCGGCCATCAGTCCAGGAGAGAAGCAAGCTACCTTTCTTTGATCCACCTTCCCGGGCAGGAAAGAGAACGAAAAGAGGCCGCTGATGGTGTTCGTGGTAGGTTCGAGGATCTTGCGCGGCGGAGCTAACTCCTCGATCGTGTTCATTTTTTTCTGGCAGCCCCCCTTGATCCATCGTACTGGAGCGATCTGAGAAGAACGATTAGGGTCATATTCTATACTCTCTACAATGCCCATAGAGGAAGTGCTTCGTTTCAGATCAATTCTTCGCAGCAATCGCTTCGAGCCACCCCCTTGGTGAAAAACCGTAATACGCCCTGAGGAATTCCTACCAGCAGACTTTCCTGTACTCAAAGTGAATTGTCTAAGTGCTCTTGCTCTCCCTGGTCTCATTGTCTATCTCGTAATCATTTGATTCCGTCTGACTCCTCCTACTCCTCCTTCTCCTCTTTCATCGTCGTTAGTCCTTTTGACATAAGATTCTCGGCCACCTCTGGTCCGGGTGCTCAACTTGACTTTTAGTAGATCGTGACTATGATTTTAGATCGCTGAGTTATTTAAGCAATTCTTTCTATATTCTATATATTATTATTTATATTATTTTTGAGTCTTTCTTTTGATAAAAATGGATTCCGAACAGAAGAAGACAAGACTTCTTCCTGTATTAGTAGTGAAGGAAGAATTAGTGGTTGGTTTGATTGTTGACCAATGAAAAGCATGGGAGAAAACCAAGAAAAAGGGGGCATAGAGATTTCTTCTCTTAATGAGATTGATAGTTTGATCGCGGGGGCGGCCCGGCAGGCTAGCGATCAGAAAAGAAAATCGATTCTATATACGTTATGGTATGGAAAAAGATCTGACTTCCATTTCTTCAGTAGGGGAGAAAGAGTCTTTCTTGGTTGACTGCCGGGAAGCTTTACTTGGTCTCAAACTCAAAGGCTTGGCTAGAAGGCAGAACTCTTTCTTAAGTGGCCACAAGCAAGCCCAGAAGAATCGAATCATCGCCCAAAAGCAAGGGAATGAACTCACGATCTACGAATATCAACGGCCTTTCCCAACCCCGAGTCTATTTGGAGTCATAGTTCGATCCACAACCACAAGCCAAGCTGACTTAGAAGCACAGCTGAATGCACACTTCCTTCCTGGCTTATTGAATACTGAAAAGCACAGGTACAGTGCCACCCCTCACACTGACCGTACTTCCGGCAAACATAACTAGTTCTTCGAGTAAGATTGGGTTGAAGCGGAAGGATATTCGCTTTATTAGCTAAGGCTGATTGAATTGCTAACTGAACTTAACTAGTCTAATTCCATTATTCTGACCCTGCAGGCTTTGATCTTTTTGATTCTCATCGAAATCAGAAGATTTGAAAGCGGAAAGAAGATTCTAGCCTTCCTTCCATATTCAAAGATCAAGGAAGACGAGCAAGAAAACGGATGCGCGTTAGCGCAACGGCTTTCGCTAACGTTGTTCAATCCGTTGCTTGTTCCCTTGACCTTTCATTCACTCTGATTAACGCTACCCGGTCCACTCAAAGCTTGAAGGCGTTCCTCGTCAGTTGCTTATCTCGTTGTTGGGGCTTCCCAAGAGAAGATGGAGTGGACGGGTATTTGATTCCAGGAGATGGCTTACTGCCTTGGGGGCGGAGGCGGAGGGAGAACGATGGGACCTCGAATAGAGCTACTTCTGGTCATTACCTCCTGGTACGAATGCATTGACTGGCCCGAGGAACGCCTTCCGAACCGGACTTGGATATTTGCTTGTTTGTTTCGGGCCAAGTGGATTAATTAAATGAGATGGAGCGGGACAAAGATGGATTGAAGGTCAGATAGATTTGAGTTTCAGTGGCATAGGACCTTCGATCAACCATGGGGCGGAGGAACCTAGCTTCTTCAGCGAAGCTGGAAGAACCCCTCTGTTGAATCTATCTCTCCGTTCGATGGGAATTCCTAGGCATGGTGGGATCAGTTGGTAGCTTCCAGTCTGATTCCTGGGATTGCATGGCGAAGCGGAGGAACCCCTTACTTCGTTCATTCTATTGAAGCGTAACGTAAAAAGCTCTTTCTCATGTTGCATTTCTTTGGTTTTGATTGGATTGGAAGAACTCTTATTTTCTCATCCAGGATGAAGACTTCGATGTCAAATCCACCGTTCCAACGAGACAACTCTCCACCGCTAGTGAATAAGTTTATCGATCTCAGGTCAGGCTGAGCTGTAGCACTGATCGTTGAGTGATCACATAGCTGACGTCAACAGATCTTTTCCTTTTGTTTGGGAACCCTCTTTCGACTCCCCTAAAACGGTTTTGTTTCTACGACTACTTTCCTTACTGAACTGCTCACTGGAACTACTTGACCTTCACTTACTAAAGCGGGACAACAAAGCAGGAGGTCCGAAGGACTGTGTTCAAAGGTTGGATTGCCTTCTCCTTGGTACTCTATCTTTAGTAAGGAGGGATCTTCCAACTCGGCAATTCTCCGAGTCATTGGATGGAAAAGAATAGTTCCTTCTGTCTTTCCCAACTACTAAGCTTGTTAAAAGCCTTTATTAAGTTTAGTAAGGACTTCTTACGAACCGACTTCCCGGAACGCCGAACTGATTCTAATCCTGTCCGCTGGGGCTAGAAAAAGCAGCTTTCCCCTCCCGACTCGGATTTCAGTGAAATGTGAAATAAATATAAAGAATAAGAAATAATACCTATCTTTGAGGAGCTACCCTCTCTCCAGGGCTAAGGGTACTAACAACAGGCTTCCCATCACAAACCATCTGATCAGGGAATCGAACCCGATGCATATATGGTTAAGATGGATGTCGTTGATGCGAAGAGAGCTGATATGGCACTTTCACTCAGCTCCATACTATCAGTAGTATATACCATCCCTAGGAAAGTAGAACAGACTGATCTCTCAGGCACACTACCACCATCCCTACCTGAGGAGACCTTATCGTAGTCTTGCCGGGGCCCTTCCCTACCAGATAAGCAATCTATGCTCTTCCCTCGCTTCGCTACCTTCCCTTCCAGATAATCCAAGCAATATAAGTGCTGCTCTTCCCACAAAGGCTATAGTAGCGGAACTATCTGAAGGAAAAGGAGAAGAAAAAGAGTAAGAGATTTCAGTCCGAGTCTTATTCAAGGTCCTACACCAGGAGGTTTAGCTCAAGGAGGAGCTGAGCCAGCAGCTAATGACTCTGAATCAAGCTCATCAGAGAGTGAAAGTAGCTCTGAAGAAGAAGAGAACTCACTTCAGGAAAACACACAGAAAGTCAAGAGACTTAGAATTTGGAAGGATATGAGCTGGCAAGAGATAGAGTCAGAAGAAAAACCTCCAGCGAGGTATTTAGATGATAACTTCATATCCTAGGCTTCTGTTTCTTTCGGTCATCTTTTCCTACTCCTTCCTTGGCTGGCATTGAGTCTGTTGATCTTGAGAAGCCTGACTCCTATGAAGAAGCCAGACGAAGCAAGTCCTATCACCTTACCCGCCCTCGAAACGACTAAGCAACTGAAAAGCCTAAGGCACTACTGGACAATGCCTACTTTTAGGAGTAGTTCGGATGGATGCCACGGATGCTAGATCTCCTATTTATGTGTCATCTATGACCCCTCTGACCTTTCAGAGTCTGGAGTTGAGTTCCTTTGTTAGATGAGAACCCAGTCAGCAGTGTGCTCACATCGATTAAACGCAGCTCAGAAGCATCTGATAAGGGGTACACTGATTAGCCAATCCCGGTGCAGTTAGGTGGGCTCTCTGCTTTTCTCTCATCTCCTGGGTTGACTCCTAGCGAAGCAATCCAACGCAACCCTTGTGGAGCAGTCAAAGCAGAAAATGAAGAATAAAATAGTCTCGCATCTCCAGCGAAAAGTCATCAACTTTAGGCCATAAAAGCAGATAAAAATAAAAAAGTTTATCTCCCCTAGCGGCAAAAGTAGGCCCCTTTTAGCCCGTAGAAGCAGATCAAAGTTGAAAAAAGCTGCCCCAGGAAAGTAGTCGACCTCTTTTTATAAGGAGCACTTAAGAATTGAAAAAGGTAGTCCGCTATACCGGAAAAAGTAATAAAAAGGAGCATTCGAGGGAAGACTGTCTGCTTGCCTAGTCATCGGTTGAGGATACAGCACAGGCATCCGATTTAGAAGATTAGCAGCTCAACGAATGGTCCTCTCACTATTCTAGCACACACACTTTTTTGTGCTTTGGATGAATGATTCTTCCTGCAGAGAGAAGGGTCGGAGAGCTCCGTCAGGAAGGGCGGGTAATGCTAACTAATGCTAAAGAAAGAGCGAGCAAACAGCAGCATAAGAGTTCGAGTCTACGGAATCTCTTGACTTTGGTCTCTCTAGCGATACTATGGTCCTTACTTCTAGCAAGCGAGAAGCGGATCGTATCATTTGGACGACCCCAGACAGGAAGGAATCGGCAAGAGATCAAGCATAAGTCAAGAGGGCAGATGGAGCGAGATACCGCATAGCAACCGAAGTAGCCCCTCGAGGGCAAATAAGTTACTTTCTCTCAATAGCAGGACGAGATCTCTCTCTTGTTTGGGTGCCCGGGGCTCCTATCCCATTCCCCCTTACTCTGCTCAATCAGCTAAACGAGTTGAACAAGCGCATCCAGAGGTAACTCAAAAGCAGTATCCGAACCTATGAAGTTGCATCGAAGAAGACTCTCTCTTATCCTTACTGCCCTATTTGAGTTGTCAGGGATCTTCCTTCAACGTTGGTTAGGAACCCGACTTCTTCAATTACCACTCAGAGAAGGATATCGAAGCAAGTCCTACAGCCCACTCCGCTAATCATCTGCCGCCCTCTGACTATCTTCCGCTTGTTTGCCGGTTGACTGATTGATCCTTGGATCGGGAAACTCATATTGGCGTCTGAATACCACTGTCCTTGGAAGGTAGAAGTCCCAGGTACCTATCCGCTTCTTCTTTTCTGACCTCGATACATCCGTCGTGTAAAACCATCAAAAGGTTAAGGAAGATCTACCGACCCGTGTCCGTACGAGGGTTCGGCCCTTGAAAGTCCTTCTATCTTTCTTACAACAACAGAAGTGATAGCAGGCGCTTTATACCCACCTAGATCAACAAACTCTTTTACAGCAAGCCCTCGTCCTTACTCATCTGCTTGACTCGACTTTCTTCTAGTATGGGAAGGAAGGCCGCTACTCACTTCCATTTCTCCGTCATAGCTATAAGGATGTTTCCTGGCCATACCCTTACCAATACCCTTTCCTGGTCGAGATAGCCCGGGTGAGGAACACTTGAATTACCTTTCGGTGAGTGGCTTTTTCCTTCCTTTACAGGGATTGACCTTTCTTACGAATCAGACACTTCACTTTCTTACCCTGAGGAATCAAAGACTTCTCTTTCTACGTTAGCACACCTATCAGCCTTCCGCTCCTCCACCATCTTCATCGGAGTCTCCTCCGGGGGTATAGAGGTCGTGCTGTTCCTTGAGCTAGGCAGTTGGGGCTGCCATTCCAGCAAAGTACTCATCTCAGTTGGGACTGCCATCCTAGTGTATAGCCTGACTTCTACCCTACACCTTGAAGCTACACCTGTAGCCTCCCTTCCATTGGACACATTAGCGGATTCGGTTAATCTAAGGAAGAGATAAGTGAGGGGCGGACCGTAAGTAGGTGGATGTTCTGGTCTTCCATCAGATAAGCCCGATACGGATCGATCAGCCAAGGCAATAGAAGAAGGAGGCTTTGTCTCGACGAGGAAAGCATAAGGAGATCGATCATAGACACCACCTGATTCATACAATACAGAAGAGAGCCTTTAGTCAACTAAATGAATACCCGACTTTCACCTCTCACCTAACGATGAGAACTCTTCGGAAGAAAGGGAATGTGCTCTGTATCCTCAAGGCTAGGGTAGGTAGATCTCGCCTTCTCTCACTTCGTCGATCGAGTTCAGAGGAAGGAAGATAGGAAGATGAATTGGTAGGATGATGCTGAAACAAAGGTCGCTGGTCGTCCGCACACAGGTCTGTCAAGCCTAGCTGGTATCCAAACACAATTAATAACCGTGCTGTGCTCTCTCTTTCTAGTATTGGTATTCCCGGTGGTCAGCCGACAACGAACCGGACTACCGGTCCCATACTCATTCTCTAGAGAGAAGCAAGGCAAAGCAGCGTAAAAGAAGTGCTTACATAAAGATGAAAGATCCTCCGGTCAGAAGACAGACGGGGAAAGCCGGCATAAAGAACGAAAGAAAAGTGCATCAGACTGAAGTGACCCAGGAGAAAGATCGGTACTGCAGGGCGAAAGAGGCAGAGCAGAGAGGAGCCTTGGCGAGTTGTCGATTCCTTCGTTACAGGGCAAAAGCAAGGGAGAGAAGGGTTCAGAACCTGTAACGGGTAGCCGAGGGACCGTCAGCTTTCTTTGCTTTGCTAATTGATGCTTTGCTAAAAAGGAGTGAGAAAGAGAACGACGGAAAGGAGTGTGCTGAGTCAGCAATGAAGTTTTGGGCAGATCTCGAAGATCCTTCTCCTCTATCGGCTACTTAGTTCCTTCGCCTAATCACCACAGAAAGCTTTGACAAGAACAAGGAACACGAAAGGAGGAGAGTGCCCTTTCGCTCCTTAAGGTAGAAGAAGAATCCTCGAAATAATGGACAGACTACAAGAAGTCACACCCAAAGGCGGATGGGATCTTTCTGTCGAGGCCCAATTCCTATCTTAAGCGTTACGGGAACCCCTATGTTATGCAAGAAAACAGTATTGAAAAAAAAGACAGGCTGGGCTTGGTCTCGATAGAGCGAGCGAGGTTTATGGTTCTGCAATCAGCTGAAACTAGAGTTGCGCTCTAAAACGAAGGAATGGAGAGGGCAAGCGGAGTCGTACGTTAGATTGAAAATTGTACCTGACACCCGGCTTATGGGCCCTCGGATCTTTCGAAACGCAGTGCGCTGCATTGACGAGGTTACTCTTTTAGTCTCGTTACGCTTTCTAATCTCAATCGAAGCCAACTCTGACAAATTTCAGGTTTACACTGCTAGATCACATATTGAAGAACCCTACCTACCAAAAAAAGGCCCTGGGGAGCATGCCACCCTCAACCCACAAACTCCCATTCTCCTCAGTCTCCCAGTATTGGAGACCTACTTACTACATACCGGGGGCCTCTCCAGTCTTTGCTTAAGAACTTTTCTATCTATAGAAGGATTCAATCCAGCCGCAGGTTCCCCTACGGCTACCTTGTTACGACTTCACCCCAGTCGAAGACCCCACCGTGGTATGTCAGTCTAGATAATGCCGGGCATTTACCTGATGGTTACCCAAACCCCGAAGCTCCTCAATAAAAGAGTTCCATCTTTCACAGCGAGCTGTTCCGAAGTTGCGCCTGAGCACGGTGAAATGCCTCTTACGGTCATCGATATCGTGCTCCCAGTCGTCATGGAGAGCCAACTGGAGAGCACGCTTGACATCCTCTGCATCCTCGAGAGTTATGCCAAGTTGATGCAAGAGGTTGTGGGCTTTGCGTATCATGGTGGCCTCCTCATTCTCGCAGGCGGCCATAATCCTTTCGATCTCCGCAGAGATGCGGGCGTGCTCTTGCGCCCTAGCCTCCCTTTCCCCAGCTGGTTGATCTAGGTGATTCTGCTGTTGAGCTGCTGGGGCAGCGGTGGGTTGGGGGGCGGGAAAGGCATTGGATGGCCCAGCCTGTTCCCTCTGAATCGGTTGATTGACCGACGAGCTACGCCCGGAACTGGCCGAATCTTCCAGCATGTCAGAAGTATATGTGAACCACTGAGAAGAGGCCTCGGTTTGGTGATTTACTACCTCCCCAGACGAACCCGAAAAAGCAGCCCATATAATGGGCTCCAACAGGGGCAAAGCCTGACCACCCAGTAGGTGGATGACTTTGATCCGTATCAAAGATATTACCAACCCAGCGGAAAAGACCAAGAAGAGATTGAGAATCCCCCTCAGTGGTCCTTTCAAACGAAAGTAATAAATTCGAAATAAAAATAGGAAGCCCACCAGTGCGAAGAATGAAACGCACGTAGTGGTCAGAATAGCGCTTCCTTCTGATCCTAGAAAACGTCCGAAAAAACCTGCTACGGAACTACCGAGCAGGAGTAACAATAGTCGAAGATTTTTCATAATTTTGAGATTTTTTCGTTTCTTTCCTTATCAGAGAGGGGCCCCTTAGGGGTATTTAGTAACTCGAGCATTTCTTGTTTACTCGAACAGCAAAGGAGAGGCACGGAGTGACTCGAGCACTTGTTGCGAGAGGTGCTTTAGCAACTCGACTGAAAAGGCGTTCCTCGGAGTGACTCGAGCACTTGTTGCGAGAGGTGCTTTAGCAACTCGACTGAAAGGAGAGGCCAAGGACGGGGTCGAACCGTCATTCCAGGATTTGCAGTCCGATACATTGCCATTATGTTACCTAGCCAAACCCGCCACCTCATGTGCCAAAGTCAAATGGTTGTTCTTTTTTCCCTCTTTTTTATATATATGCTGTGGCGGGCGGAGCGGCATAGCGAAAAAAAAGACATCAAGGTGACAGGATTCGAACCTATGGCCCTCTGTACCCAAAACAGATGCGCTGACCAGACTGCGCTACACCTCGTCTCACTCCCCGAAGCATATAGATCCACCCGATCAATGAACACTAACTGAAAGCGGCCGAGAATGAGTAGATATCCCCTACGGGAATCGAACCCGTGTCTTCGACATGAAAAGACGATGTCCGAACCACTAGACGAAAGGGACAAAAAAAAAAAAAAGCCATTCTTCATATACCTCAGCTCCGAGAATAGAAGTGAATCTTTTCTTTCTATACGAAATTCAAGATTCTGTTTGTGTTCCGTGAACTCAATAACCACTTATTTGAAATGCTATAGCGGGTGCAGTTGAATTGGGACCTAAGATGGGGCATGGAAGCTCTTCTAAAAGATTATCAAGACGCACGCATAGAATAGGTAGAAAGAATCAAATAAGGCTTTTCAGGTTGCAGAATGGCCTCTCTGGTCGATCCGTTGAATAAACAAAAGCTACTACTCAATGGCTGGTTAAGATCTTATTGGTAGAATTCTTCGGATTTCTTTGGTCCTAGCACTCGAAACGAGACAAGTACGTGTGTACATAGGACGCGAGATGAATCACAAGGAGCGAAGCCTGCTTGACCAACGGGAGAAGCCAACTCCGTTCCTCCTTACAGGCTGTTTTCCACCATATAATAAATGAGAGCTAGCCGATTCGGATTCTGCTTGAGCTACCTTCTCTTTTAAGTTAAGGTCGGAGAGCAGCAATGAGTGCATCCCCCTACCTACGCCCTAAACTGAGCAAGATAGCTTCCATTGAGAGAGATCGAGATGTGAGATATGAGATCAGTTACCGCATTAGACAGGTACTACACTTCTGAAAATAAAGGGGGAAGGGACCTGATCCTGAGAAAACGACTTATTCCTTGCGACCCCTATCCCTCCCTATCTTTGGAAACAAGTCACTTTTACTACCCAATTGCAAATCAATCATTTTTGGAAAGGAAAGGGAGATGGAAAGGAAAAAGGCATAATCAATATTCAAAGAATCGGGAAAAGGTAACAAAGTCATCAGTGCCACAGCTTGGGGATTTGCAAACAAACCGATTCTACTCGAAGATTTGAAGTCTCACTACCCTCACTTGTTTTGTCATTCACTATCTTTCGATTCCTTCCCCGAGTGGGGCGAAGTCACTCGACTGAAAGGAGAGGGGTTTTTATACCAAGTGCCTCAAGAAGTGAGTAGAGAATGGTTACCTGCTAGGGAGGCTAGGATTGTAGATTGGGAAACTTCACTGAATTCCTCGGCTAACCCTTGAAATCCCACCTCTTCCTTTAGTTTATGCTAATCGATTGAGTAGTCATAGGAGTCGCACCCCCTATGGAGGCTTCTTGCTACTGCCCTACCATAAGAGAAATAAGCCTGTCACAGGAGGAACCTAGCTTCTTCAGCGAAGCTGGAGGAACCCCTTGAGTCTCTAACATCAGAATCCGAACAAAAGACCTACAGGTCGGCCACAGCTGCCTACGATCCAGTGTGCAGGGTGCTCGCTTAAAAAAAGTGATCGGAGATATATCTTTCGATCGAGCTGCTATCTTATTGAACATGCGCAGAGAGTGGCTACTGCTTCAAAGCTTTCGACGAAAAGGAGCTACCCTCTCTGTCCATACTCGACTTCGCTGTAATTCCATTGAAAAAAAGCCGCGGGAAACAGTGACAGAGTAGAAGTTTTCCGGATATAGTAGTTTCATTTGTCCCGGTGTAAGAAGTCTAAGGCTTCAGATTCCTACGGGCCCTAAGCGGAACAATCGAGCTCATAGTGGAAGTCTTTGCCGGAGTTCTTCCGTTGGAGTTTCGGGTATTCAAGTTTGTATTATTCTCTCTGTAAGGGGTAAAGTCTAAGAAAGATTTCTATTGGGCATGCAACACTCCCAGAATAACACCTTGCAGTGTTAGAACTTATCTATTGGAGGTAATAAAAAGGAGGCATTTTCCGGCTAGACAGGTTAGGCTTTTCCGGGACAGGAGGTAACTGCTCTTAGGGAACCACAAAGTCAGAACTTTCCCCGCTCTATGTTCTCAGCCAATAACTATCAGACTGGGCCTATTAGCCCTGAACTCTTAGAAGAATGTCTAGGTAAAAAAAAAGTGGTTTCTTTAGCTTAAAGTCTCTCTCTTTTCCTAGAACTCACGTTAGTCGGTCAAAGATTCCGTTGGAAAGGTAGATGACATTTCTGCTCTCGAGGAACGCCTTCCTTGAAGTTGAGAGCTTAGACCCGAGTTCTTTCTTTGACTTCTAGTATGAGTGTGCCAAGGCATTCTTTCAAGTAGCAAGGAAAGAAGCTTACTATTCTTTCGTTCAAAGTTAGGGAATTTCCCCAAATGGCTTGCGGAAGAGCTTTTCTTTACTATATATGCATCAGATCTATCTTATCGGATCGGATAAAGACAGTGACTTGCACAACAAATCTGGACTTGCTTGCTCTCATTCCTGAGGTTGAACCAGTCCCCCTTTCCTCGTTAATCTGGCCTATCGCTTTTGCCCTTGCCAGAGATAGATTCTTTCCATAGTGTCAATGCTTCCCCTGGTCTTTCCCACCGGAAATTTCAAAAGAATAACACCATGAAGTTTATCCACGAAGTGAATTGATTAAGTCTTCTCCGTAGGCAAACCTTTTTCCTATAACTTCCCAACTCAAATACGACTTTGTTTTCAAGGCAAATCCATTGGACAGATCCTTGCTTTTTGAATCCACATGAGGAAAGATCTTCTCGAGCTTTTATCTGTTTATATAAAAAGGCATAGGACTCCCTACTTGCAAGAGTGCCGCCAGACGTAGCCTTGTGCCTGGCCATTGGTGGTGCTTCCGCATTCTTCCAAAGGACCTCTTATCGAGTCATTTCATACCTTTGGAATTTTTTTCTCTCCTATTAGGGACCTCTTTCCGTTGGGAGCTCTCTCTGTCGGTATTACCACTGCACTCGGTCAGTGACTCTTTCCTTTTGTGAACCGGAGCTTCTTACTAACAGCTACTTGACCACAGTCACTCAGTCTATTGTCTCCCGGGCTTTGGTTTTAGAGAGATTTCCGAGTGCTATTCTTACAGCTTGCCTTACTAATTAATGTGCCCCTTTGCTACTGCTGCCATACCACATTCAGTCCAATTGGCCATACTAGATAGATATCATATTTATGGAATACGATTCACTCCGATGAACGCCTTGGTGGTGAAATGGTAGACACGCGAGACTCAAAATCTCGTGCTAAAGAGCGTGGAGGTTCGAGGAACGCCTCTTCAAGGCATAATATTGAAATGGAATAAGTTCGGCAGCGGATCGCGAAATCTTGGCGATCTTCTCTATCTAATGAATGGGGAGGGGGAGTCCGCTTTGAAATCGTCCGCCCTGCGCCCCGCAGTATATGATTCAACAGGAATCACACAAGGGTAGATTGATACAATCTAAACCTCTGGTAAAATGCCCCCCGTAACCCAGCAGATAAAGTACATTACATAGTCCGTTTTAGGGATTGGTGACTTACCCATTCAGTGACTTTGGCACTGGATGGACGTTACCAAAATTGGTACTATCGGGTCGGGTGAATGAAATAATAGACGCCTGGTGGCATTCCAGCCTTCCTTCTCCTTTCAGGACCTATCCTAAAGAGAATCCAGTACTTCTTGGTCGTGAATATCTGAATAGGGCGAACCACTCCGTGGATATCTTGACTTCGGAACAAAACAATTATAATTAGGCTCGGTCAACTGGAATGTGTATTATCCATATAGGGGATCTTCCAATTGAGAAGATCCATCGACCTGAGACGAAGAGAAAGGTCTATCTATTTTATTTAGTTATTCAGTTGATTCATTATTGGAACAGATAGCAACAACAATTTCATCCGACATGCGTATTTTTTATTTTCCAATGGATTTCCATCTTTCATTAATGGAAATTTTTTTGATGTAGTGAGTAATAGCTCTGGTTGTTCGCTGTTCAAGAATTCTTGTTTAGGCAGTTCATACCATCCATACATAGTGTTTTGATCTAAGATTTCAATTCTTCCATGTTTCAGTAGTAGCATATTGTTCCATGGAGCTAAGTGGAAGAAACAGGTGTTTCTACAACTCTACCACCCAGTCAATTCCGTTCCACTTAATCCCTATTTCATGGCCACATATCTTCCCGGCTAAGTAATGGGAAACCTTTCTCCTGTTACATTACATGAATCCTATTTTCATTTCATCCGGGAAAAGCCATCTTTTTTTCAACAATGTCTTTGTCATTCGATCCAATAGCGTTCCGTTAGATAGGAACAGATTTGATAAATACTGATAACTCTCGGATAGAGTATTAGAACGGAAAAATCCATTAGATAATGAACTATTGGTTCTAAGCCATCTCTGGCGCTGAATCAACAATTCGAAGTGCTTTTCTTGCGTATTCTTGATAAACCAGCTTTTATATATTTTATATATAGATGTAGGAGGATCTGTTTGGGAAGTAAGAAGCCCCTTTGACATCTCTTCATCTGCAAAGAATTCTCGATGTGAAAACACAGAGACAAAGGGCTGATCTTTGAATAGGAAAAAGAGTGGATCTGCAGGGTCCCAAATGAATTGGCTTATTCTAAAAAAGCCTTGTTCTTTGGAAGACCTATCTCGTCTCTAGTACTGTATGGTTCCGCTCTGCAAGAACTCCGAATCATTCTCTTGAAGCTTATACTTTTCATCATAAATGATCCGCTTGCCCCAAAATGACCCGGCCAAATAGGGAAATCCCAATTCATTAGGCCTTTCGATACAATCAAATAGAAAGCCCCGAGGGCGCCATATTCTAGGAGCCCAAACTATGTGATTGAATAAATCCTCCTCTATCTGTTCCGGGTCGAGGACTCCTTCTCCTTCCCCTTCTTCAAACTCCGATTCGTTTCATAGAGAAATCTCTGATCAACGATAGAACAAGATCCATTTTTCATCATATATAAGGGATTCCTTGGTTCGGACCGAAAAAGCAATGTCACTCGATCATTATCAAACTTACTGCAATCTTGGACTTTCTCCCCCCCCTCTCCTCTCGTTTCACTCGAGTTATTGAAACCTCTCGCTACGCTTCGAGTAATCAATACCTCTCCTTTTAGTCGAGTTTGTTTCACAACCTCTCCTTTTCAGTCGAGTCACTAGGGTGCCTCGAAACAAGTTCTCGAGTCACTAAAGTGCCTAAAGGCTGAGTGACTAAATACCTTATTGAAAACTAAAGCGCTAACGCGCCTTATATTATTTAGTAAAGCAACCTTTCGCGCTAGGCGCTCATGTTTTTTTTGTCGGGGTGGAAGCTGGCGGCAGGGCTTGTTTTTTTTTTCGGATAGACGGAATTGGGATCTCTCTCGCATGCAAGCATTTCTATCGGGAAAGCCTCGCTTATTCAATTCAAAGGGCTGATTATTTATCAGCCTTTTTTCTCATAAGTTAAGTTAGCGTTTGTAGGAGGGGCGGGATTATGATGAGTATATAAATCAAAAGCAAAAAGAAAAAATGGCAAGAGAAATTTGATATCGATGGAGGCGTTCCTCGGATGTGGAAAAGAGGGCAGGGATTCTCTACAATGAGACCGTAGACCAATTGAAAGGGATGTAGCGCAGCTTGGTAGCGCCTTTGTTTTGAGTCAAAAATGTCACAGGTTCGAATCCTCAAATGATAGGATCATCTGAGACTTCTCCTGTCATCCCTACCTATTCTTTCTCCTCTGAGCAGTAAGGAGGGATCAATTTGAGATCGATTCAAATTGGACATAGATAATCTTTCAATTTCTCATATTATATATAATAGTATAGGCGTGGAAAATTTATTGGGGTTAATAAAAAAAAAAAAAGAATCCTCGTCTTTACAGTCTTATTAATTGTGATAAGAAAGCGCTCTTAGTTCAGTTCGGTAGAACGTGGGTCTCCAAAACCCAATGTCGTAGGTTCAAATCCTACAGAGCGTGATTCCGTTGCTCTTGTTAGGTCGAAAATTAGACTGAACTCAAATAATTGAACAGCACTCATCTTTCCATTGGGTGTCTGCCTATCTGGCTAATTCGTCTAGATCTGATCAAGATGCTTTCCCAGGGGTTCCTCCACTCACCCATTGGTAACCTAGGGAACTCACAAGCGCTTGCACTGGAACAAGACATATCAGCTAATCCGCTTCCGTACCAGAAACCTCTGATAGCAGCAGCAGTTAAAAGAGGTAGGGGAATGGCATTTTGAGAATCTGCTTTTGCACCCCCGGAAAGTACTGATATCAGATTGAGTACTACATCCCACAATAGGTATTTGCTTTTCTTCTTTATCGGTCGTCAAAGAGAGAAGAAGGATTGGCACAATTGATTAACTAGCTGACCTTCCAGCCCGCATCTAAGGAAAGCTATAGGGAAGACTCTACCGTACCGAAGCCCTAAAATATCATAGCAGTAAGCGTGCCTATAACCTATAAGGGGAATAGTCTTAAGCTACTTTCTTCTTGATGCTCTGTAAGCACCATAAGGTAATGAATTCATCTTACTCTAACAACTGGCTATTTTTGATTCTGCTTTTCCACCTAGACACCTACTTCAACGTGCGTAGGCCTCTTCTCCTATGCCGTAGCGGAGTAGCTTTGTCCGTCATTTAGCATCAGTTCTGAAGCGGCTGCAGCATCTGTTGTCACTTTCACCACCCCACTGTCCCTTTGCTTCTTAAGCTGCTAGCTCGATATTATGGTCTGGCTTTCCAGAAGGGGTTAGATTGGATTATCTATAGGGGAGGCTCTAAGACCCTTATATCGAAAGATTTGATTTGCTATTTGAGTTTCGGACCTTGATTACTTTGACTATATTACTAGATCGATAGCCAAAACTACTCGAAAAAAAGGATAGGAGATTATCCTCTTCATTCGTGGAGTGTTCTCCTCGTTGGTTAAATGTTAGGATGGACCACCTAGAATAAACGGGAAAGCCTTCTACCCGAAACCTTCTACTTAGTCCCACGAAGAGAGATAGATGCAGCATACCGTAGTGCTCCCCAGCTAAACCTTCGACATGCATTGGAGCAAGGCGGATAACCTTCTAACAGGGGCCAGGAGGTAATTTATTAGATTTCGAGATAGCTCTCACCTTCCCAGATAAAGATTCATTCTGTCTTATTCAGGTCCGGAAGAAGAAGGATCAGCAGAACAGGAATCTGTCCGCCGGATGAGGTTGGTCTACGATCAGAGCTCAGAAGATGATCGCCCGGAAAGTTTCTTTCGTCAAACCTCTCCCACGCCCAATCTTTACATTAGTGGACGGACACCGCCCAATCCTAGAACAGGAATCTTTCAATGTCGACTACAAGATAAAGAAACCGATGCAAGCATTAGTTCCACAACGAATCGGCTTATAGTCATTCCTGGCACTCGGCGCATGTTTTTGATCAACCCCGGTTCCGTCACTCGTATCTGGTTGAACCAGTACTTCCTTTCCGCCGTTCCTAGGGACCACCCACTCCCGTTCCCATGAGTGATCCGAGACAGTACGCGGAGATTAATCGGTCTCTTTTGGTTCTCATTCCAAAAGTTGAGCAGCCTGTTAGCATAAAAATGGCAATTATCCTCCTTCTATTCGTTCTGGATACGGGCCTAGTCCTGAGTGCGCTGTCTGTCTTCTCGGCTGGCCCAAACAACGGGATTGGTCCTGGGATTAGCACCAAAATTTCTCGGCA